GAAAAAAGAGATAAAGAAAAAAGAGGAAGCAAAGCGTATGGAAATAGCGGAAGCCTGGGATAACATTCTATATGCTCAAGTAATAAGAGGTTTTTTATTAGTAACCCAATCGATTATTAGAAAATATATTCTATTACCCTCATTGATAATAATTAAAAATATCCTTCGTATATTATTATTTCAATCTCCCGAATGGTCAGAGGATTTAAAGGATTGGAATAGAGAAATGTATATTAAATGCACCTATAATGGCGTTCCATTATCCGAAACAGAATTTCCGAAAAACTGGCTAACTGAGGGTATTCAAATAAAGGTCCTTTTTCCTTTTCGTCTGAAACCTTGGCACAGATACAGATCTAAGCTACGATCCCCTCAAAAGGAAAAGGATCCAATGAAAAAAAAAGTGAAAAAAATGGATTTCTTCTTTTTAACAGTTTTCGGAATGGAAGTAGAATTTCCCTTTTCTTCTTCTCTCCGAAACCGACGTTCGTTTTTTGATCCCATTTTTAAAGAACTTAAAAAAAAAATAAAAATTTGGAAAAAGAATTTTTTTCTAGCTCTAAAAGTATTAAACGAAAGAACAAATTTTTTTCTAAATATCACAAAAGAAACAGCACAATGGATCATCAACAGTATTCTCAAAAGGATTCTATTTCTAAAAGAAAAAATAAAAAAACTATCATTATCAAATCTTTTATTTATATTTGGATTGAGAAAAATATATGAATTAAATGAAATTCAAAAAGATTCAACAAAAAGTAAGAGTAATCCAATGATTTACGAATCCACCATTCCAATTCAATCTATTAATTGGACAGAGTGTTCATTGACAGAAAAAAAAATAAAAGATCTGAATGATAGAACAAAGAAAATCATAAAACAAATAGAAAAATTTAAAAAAGACAAGAAAAAAGGTTCAGAGAAAAATATTTGTTCTAAGAAAACAACTTACGATGATAAAAGATTAGAATTACAAAAAAATATTTGGCAGATATTACAAAAAAGAAATGTTCGATTATCCCGCAAATCACATTATTTTTTTAAATTTTTCATAGAAAGGGTATATATAGATATCTTTCTATGTATCATTAATATTCCTAGAATCAATGTACAACTTTTTCTTGAATCAACAAAAAAAATTCTTAATAAATACATTTACAATAATGAAGCAAATGAAGAAAGAAAAAGAAGTGATAAAAAAAATCAAAGTCTAATTCACTTTATTTCTACTATAAAAAAATCAATTTGTAATATTAGGAATACGAATTCACAGAATTTTTGTGACGTATTCTCTTTGTCACAAGCATATGTATTTTACAAATTATCACAAACCCAAGTTATTAACTTATATAAGTATAAATTAAGATCCGTTTTTGAATATCATGGAACACCTCTTTTTCTTAAGAATGAAATAAAGGATTATTTTTTTGGAGTACAAGGAATATCTCATTCCAAATTAAAACATAAGAGCGCTCCCAATTCTGTAATGAATCAATGGACAAATTGGTTAAAAGGTCATTATCAATACGATTTATCTCAGAATGGATGGTCTAGATTAGTATCCAAAAAATGGCGAAATAAAATGAATGAACGCGGTGTGGCTCAAAATCAAGATTTAACCAAATATCATTCATATGAAAAAAACGGATTAATTCTTTACAAAAAACAAGAAATAAACTCATTAACAAATCAAAAAAAAAAAATGAAAAAACAATATGGGTATGATCTTTTATCATATAAATCTATTAATTATGCAGATCATAAGGACTCATATATTTATGGATATAGATCGTCATTCCAAGCAAATAATAACCAAGCGATTTCTTATAATTGCAACACGCGTAAAAAAAAAAATTTTGATATGACGGATGATATTCCTATCAAGAATTATATAGTAGAAGATTCTATTCTAGATATGGAAAAAAATCTGGATAGAAAGTGTTTTGATTGGAGAATTCTGAATTTTTTTCCTAGAAATAAAGTGCATTTTGGGGGTTCGATCGATACCGATTATTATTTTACGCTTCATCAAGAAATCAACCCATCCAATAAAAAAAAAAACCTTTTTGATTGGATGGGAATGAATGTAGAAATACTAAATCGTTCTATAGCGAATCGGGAATTTTTTTTCTTCTCTAAAATTTTTATATTTTATAATGCATATACGAGTAACCCATGGATCATACCAATCAAATTCCTTTTTTTCAATTTTAATGGAAATCAAAATGTTAGTGAAAAGAAAAACATCACGGAAAAGAAAAAAATAAATATTTTTAGACGATGGAAAGAAAAAAAATATCTTGAATTAGAGTTAGAGACTCAAAATAAAAGAAAAACAGAATATGCAAGTCGACTAAATCTTGAAGCATCCCTTTCAAAGAAAGAAAAAGATGTTAAAGAAGATTATGCAGGATCCGACATAAAAAAGGGTGTAAAAAAAAATAGATACACGAACAACATCGAAGCAGAACTTAATTGCTTCCTAAGAAGGTATTTGCTTTTTCAATTGAACTGGCATGATTGCTTAAATGAAAGAATAATGAATAATATCCAAGTATATTGTCTCCTGCTTAGACTGAAAAATCTAAAAGAAATTGCTATAGCCTCTATTCAAAGAGGAGAACTAAGTCTAGATATTATGAAAATTAAGAATCAGAAGGATTTCACTCTTACAGAATTGAATAAAAATACGGAATTGATGAAAAAAGGAATATTGAGTATCGAACCAATTCGTCTGTCTAGAAAAAACCATGAACAATTTAATATGTATCAAACCGTAGGCCTTTCGTTGATTCATAAGAGAAAGCACCAAATTAATCAAAGATACCGAGAAAAAAGCTACGTTGATAAGAAAAATTTGGAGAAATCCATTAAGAAATCCATTACAAGAACAAGAGATCAAAGGCTGACTGAAAATAAAGAAAAGAAGAATTATGATTTGTTTGTTCCTGAAAATATTTTATCCGCTAGACGTCGTAGAGAATTGAGAATTCTAATTTGTTTCAATCCTAGGAATAGAAATAGTGTGCATAGAAATAAGGCATTTTACAATGAGAATAAAGTGAATAATTGCTTTCAAGTTGTGGCTACAAGTAAAGATCTTGATAGAGATAAAAAAAAACTAATTAATTTAAAGTTATTTCTTTGGCCAAATTATCGATTAGAGGATTTAGCTTGTATGAATCGCTATTGGTTTGATACCAATAATGGCAGCCGTTTCAGTATGGTAAGGATACATATGTATCCACGATTGAAAATTCGTTAATCTACATTTTGCTTTTTTTCTATTTCTCATAACATATCTGATATGTGAAAACAAATAGATGCACATACGCATTGTCTTACCCTCTATTCTGAGGCACGATACTAATTCAATGATATATCCTATCCATTAGCCATTAGATCTATAAATGAATCAACAAAATCTTCTTATTTGAAGTCTACAATTTTACTTTTGTGAATGCATAAATATAGTATTTTTTGTATACCTATTTGAATTGGGTTGATTAATCAAAATTTATTTGAAAAATCAAATCAGGAACTCTTAAGAAAATTAAGATTATTGTATATACCAAATTGAAAATGAGTGTCATTATTATTACTGATCAATAAAAATATCTAGACTCTATAAAATCAAAAAAAAGGGGGGGGAAGACAAGCTTTCATTTTTTTATGGTAAAAAAATCATTTATATCCGTTATTTCACAAGAAAAAAAAGAAGAAAACCCGGGATCGATTGAATTTCAAGTATTGAATTTCACCAATAAGATACGAAGACTTACTTCACATTTGGAATTGCACAGAAAAGACTATTTATCTCAAAGGGGTTTACGTAAAATTCTGGGAAAACGGAAACGACTCCTGTCTTATTTGTCAAAGAAAAATGGAATACGTTATAAAAAATTAATTAATCAGTTGGATATTCGGGAGCCACAAACTAATTAATTTGAAGAGTCGTTTTGAATTATTCGATTTATTAGATCTTGAATTTTGATGAACTCATTTTTGTTTTAAGCAATTCATGGAAGAATGAATCGAGGAAAAACCTATGAATGCCCCAGCTACAAGAAAAGACCTCATGATAGTCAATATGGGTCCTCACCATCCATCAATGCATGGTGTTCTTCGACTTATTGTTACTCTAGATGGTGAGGATGTTATTGATTGTGAACCAATATTGGGTTATTTACATAGAGGGATGGAAAAAATTGCAGAAAACCGAACAATTGTACAATATCTGCCTTATGTAACACGTTGGGATTATTTAGCTACTATGTTCACAGAAGCAATAACCGTAAATGGACCGGAACAGTTAGGAAATATTCAAGTACCTAAAAGAGCCGGCTATATTCGAGTAATTATGTTGGAGTTGAGTCGTATAGCTTCTCACCTACTATGGCTGGGACCTTTTATGGCAGATATTGGTGCACAAACCCCTTTCTTCTATATTTTCAGAGAAAGAGAATTAATATATGATCTATTCGAAGCTGCCACAGGTATGAGAATGATGCATAATTTTTTTCGTATCGGAGGGGTAGCGGCTGATCTACCTCATGGCTGGATAGATAAATGTTTGGATTTCTGCGATTATTTTTTAACAAGGGTTGTTGAATATCAAAAACTTATTACGCGAAATCCTATTTTTTTAGAACGGGTTGAGGGAGTAGGCATTGTTGGTGGAGAGGAAGTAATAAATTGGGGTTTATCAGGACCAATGCTTCGGGCTTCCGGAGTACAATGGGATCTACGTAAAGTTGATCATTATGAATGTTACGAGGAATTTGATTGGGAAGTTCAATGGCAAAAAGAAGGAGATTCATTAGCTCGTTATTTAGTACGAATTGGTGAAATGGTAGAATCCATAAAAATTATTCAACAGGCTCTGGAAGGAATTCCGGGAGGGCCATATGAGAATTTAGAAATCCGCTGCTTTGATAGAGAAAAGGATCCAGAATGGAATGATTTTGAATATCGATTCATTAGTAAAAAACCGTCTCCGACTTTTGAATTACCGAAACAAGAACTTTATGTGAGAGTTGAAGCCCCAAAGGGAGAATTGGGAATTTTTCTAATAGGGGATCAGAATGGTTTTCCTTGGAGATGGAAAATTCGCCCCCCGGGTTTTATCAATTTGCAAATTCTTCCTCAGTTAGTTAAAAGAATGAAATTGGCTGATATTATGACAATACTAGGTAGCATAGATATCATTATGGGAGAAGTTGATCGTTGAAATGATAATTGATACAACAGAAGTACAAGATATCAATTCTTTTTCCAGATTGGAATCTTTCAAAGAGGTCTATGGAATTATATGGATACTTGTCCCTATTTTGACTCTTGTATTGGGAATCACAATAGGTGTGCTAGTGATTGTATGGTTAGAAAGAGAAATATCCGCAGGGATACAACAGCGTATTGGACCTGAATACGCCGGTCCTTTGGGAGTTCTTCAAGCTTTAGCAGATGGAACAAAACTACTTTTCAAAGAGAATCTTATTCCATCTAGGGGAGATATTCGTTTATTCAGTATTGGACCATCCATATCAGTCATATCAATTCTAGTAAGCTATTCAGTAATTCCTTTTGGCTATAACTTTGTTTTAGCTGATCTAAATATCGGTGTTTTTTTATGGATTGCTATTTCGAGTATTGCTCCCATTGGACTTCTTATGTCAGGATATGGGTCAAATAATAAATATTCCTTTTTGGGTGGTCTACGGGCTGCTGCTCAATCGATTAGTTATGAAATACCATTAACTCTATGTGTGTTATCAATATCTCTACGTGTGATTCGTTGAGACAGAAACTTTTCCATCCTCCTTTCTTTTCTTCTTTATAGGAAATTTATAGGAATAGGAAAGGGGTAGAAAAAATGGAATAGATATCCTTATTTTGGATTTTCATTATTTTTATTCGGAATTCGGGTTGATGAACTAAATCAGATAGTTATATGAGTGAAATAAAACAGTTTCTATTTATTCATTATTCATGGATTTAATATTCTAATATTCTATAAACTATAATATTCTCAAATTTTAATTATTAATTTCAATTTCATTAAATTGAAATTCAATATAGTTAGTAATCAAATTATTTAGTAATAAAATAAAATTAAATAAAATAGATATCTATTTATAGATATATATTTTATTTTGAATATAGAATATTTAATATTTAAGAATATAATAAAATATTTAATATTAATATAAAATTAAGATTATTTAAAATTATTAATATTGAATATAATATTGAATATATTATATTATTAATATACTATGATTTGAATTTCATTTGAATCTGCAGTAAAAATATTGAGTCTCATTTTCTATGTATAAGAATTAAGTGGAAAAAAAAAATTATAAGCGGAAGAAAGCGTTTACCCCAAAATTGGTTGATTAGTCATCCTGTTTTGAAGCGGGCTCAAAAGACCAACCTTATTGAGTTTTCACTATCGTTTGTATGAATTACCATACATGTATTACCGTAAGGGGAGATTGATAAAAAATGCGTGGATGGTTAGAAACACCAAGATACACAAAGGATTAGTAATGGAGATTATGTAAATTCTCCAAAAGAGCATTTCTGCATAATATAAAAAGAATACAAATTGGGGCTTTAAGTTGGTAGAAAAAATCAGGCAGTACCCCCCACAATTCCGATCCAGAGTATGCTCCTATCCACCCATTAAATAAATAACTATCAGAAACGAAATAATCCTTTAATTTTTTTTTAAGTCCCTTTTTTGTTTTGCACATAAAAAAAAAAAGAAGAATAGGAACGAAAAAAAACAAAAGAATAGAATACAATAAAAAAAAAAAGAGGGATCCCTTTGGATTCTTTCTTATATCCATATTCATGGAAATACAATTTATGTCATAATTGATAAACTAGTGTCGAATTTTTTTACGTAATCGAAAACGACGGGTTATTGAGAATTCTAAAGGAGTATTTTATTGAATTGAAGAATTCAATTATTACTCAACAAATTCAAATTATTAAGGGATGAGATCAATTCAGAAGTACCTTTTTGTATTTATTATTATAACAGACAGAATTCAATTGGTCTAATTCAGGACCGTCCAATGGATTTGAATCCTATCTAGCCTAGGGATATATCAAGATAAATAACCGGCCCGGTCCCTTAGATTTATTTATGGCCTTCGAGGAGCCGTATGAGGTGAAAATCTCATGTACGGTTCTGTAATAGCGATGGGAACAGTAATGTTATCACCGACTAGGATTATCTAACAGTTTAAGTACAGTTGATATAGTTGACGCGCAATCAAAATATGGTTTTTGGGGATGGAATTTATGGCGTCAACCTATAGGTTTTATCATTTTTCTAATTTCTTCCCTAGCGGAATGTGAAAGATTACCTTTTGATTTACCAGAAGCAGAAGAAGAATTAGTAGCAGGTTATCAAACCGAATATTCGGGTATAAAATTTGGTTTATTTTACGTTGCTTCCTATTTAAACTTATTAGTTTCTTCATTATTTGTAACAGTTCTTTACTTGGGCGGTTGGAATATCTCTATTCCGTACATATTTGTTTCTGAGCTTTTTGAAATAAATAAAACATGTGGAGTTTTTGGAACTACAATTGGTATCTTTATTACATTAGCTAAAACTTATTTGTTCTTGTTCCTTTCTATCACAACAAGATGGACTTTGCCTAGGCTAAGAATGGATCAATTATTAAATCTTGGATGGAAATTTCTTTTACCTATTTCTCTGGGTAATCTATTATTAACAACTTCGTTTCGACTATTTTCACTGTAAAAGATTGATATTCAATATTCATAACTTGTCTCAAACAAGAGAAAGAAACAAAACAAAAAATATTCATAGATATTCACAATATGTTCCTTATGGTAACTGGGTTCATGAATTATGGTCAACAAACAGTACGAGCTGCAAGGTACATTGGTCAAAGTTTCATGATTACCTTAGCCCACGCAAATCGTTTACCTGTAACTATTCAATATCCTTATGAAAAATTAATAACATCGGAACGTTTCCGCGGTCGAATCCATTTTGAATTTGATAAGTGCATTGCTTGTGAAGTATGTGTTCGTGTATGTCCTATAGATCTACCCGTTGTTGATTGGAAACTGGAAACTGATATTCGAAAGAAACGATTGCTTAATTACAGTATTGATTTCGGGATCTGTATATTTTGTGGTAACTGCGTTGAGTATTGTCCAACAAATTGTTTATCAATGACTGAAGAATATGAACTTTCGACTTATGATCGTCACGAATTGAATTATAATCAAATTGCTTTGGGCCGTTTACCAATGTCAGTAATTGACGATTATACAATTCGAACAATTCAATTCAAATAAAACTCTTTATTTATAATTTCTATTTAGATTTATATAATTTTATTAATATAGTTTATAGTTTCGAAATAGTTTCGAATACTCGTTCGTATAAAGAATTAGATTAGTCCTATAACTGTACCTAGATGAATTCACACTCCTTAGGATTTAATTCAATTAGGAATTTAGTATATAAAATTTTTTCCTGGTCGTATCAATAAGGTCATGAAATTTCAATTTATTTATCTTTTATTTTACATCTAATGGATTTACCTGAACCGATACATGATTTTCTTTTAATCTTTCTGGGATCAGGTCTTGTATTTGGAAGTCTAGGAGTAGTATTATTTACCAACCCAATTTTTTCTGCCTTTTCGTTGGGACTGGTTCTTGTTTGTATATCTTTATTCTATATTTTATCAAACTCCCATTTTGTAGCTGCAGCACAGCTACTTATTTACGTAGGAGCTATAAACGTTTTAATCATATTTGCTGTGATGTTCATAAATGGTTCAGAATATTACCAAGATTTTCATCTTTGGACCGTTGGGGATGGAGTTACTTTGGTGGTTTGTACAAGTATTTTTGTTTCACTAATAACTACTATTCCAGATATATCATGGTACGGGATTATTTGGACTACAAGATCAAATCAGATTATAGAGCAAGATTTGATAAATAATAGTCAACAAATTGGAATTCATTTATCAACAGATTTTTTTCTTCCATTTGAACTCATTTCAATAATTCTTTTAGCTGCTTTGATAGGTGCAATTGTCGTGGCTCGCCAGTAAGAATAGAACTAGTAATATCAATCTAAATTCCATTTTGTTCTATTTATTTTATCTCCATTTCCTTTGAATTTTCCATGTGAATGGGAAAGTGAAAGATTGTTTATGTTTAAAAGAATTTTATTATTCGACCTATTACCAATATCTTCTTTTGGTCTGTACTTGTTATATTCTCTAGTCAATCGAATCCGTTGAAGTGTTGTTCATATTGAAATGAATCGAAATTGATAAGGAGTTGGTCAATGATGCTCGAACATGTACTTGTTTTGAGTGCCTATTTATTTTCTATCGGTATTTACGGATTGATCACAAGCCGAAATATGGTTAGAGCCCTTATGTGTCTTGAACTTATACTGAATGCGGTTAATATCAATTTTGTAGCTTTTTCTGATTTTTTTGATAGTCGCCAATTAAAAGGAAATATTTTTTCCATTTTTGTTATAGCTATCGCAGCCGCTGAAGCAGCTATTGGACCGGCTATTGTTTCGTCAATTTATCGTAACAGAAAATCAACTCGTATCAATCAATCGAATTTGTTGAATAAATAATATTAATCAGAAAAATTCGAATTTTGAATATTGAAATTCGAATATTTATCAATTCAAATTCGCATGTATGATAACGTATGATCGTGTTTGCGAAAACGTAAGAAATCAAAGTATCTTGGCCCTCTGTTATGAATTGATCCAGAGGTAGATTGATTAGAAAAATTCTGGTAAATCATTGATTCATCTGGTGTCGAAATATATGATTCATTTACAAGTTTACTAGATCGAAAATTGCTGATGTTCAAAAATTAATAGAGCCAATGTCTCATTCAGTAAAGATTTATGATACATGTATAGGATGTACTCAATGTGTCCGAGCCTGCCCCACAGATGTATTAG